TATTGGCATAAAAGAAATCAGTAAAAAGGTTCCTCGATGGTCATACAAATTGACCGACAATTTGGAACAACAGGAGGGAGAAAATGAGGAAGAATCGCCAGAAGATCATGAGATTCGTTCAAGAAAAGCCAAACGTGTAGTAATTTTTACTGATAACGAGCAGAATACCAATACTCATACTAGTACCAAGAATACTAGTAATCATGATCAAGCAGAAGAGGTGGCTTTGATACGTTATTCGCAACAATCGGATTTTCGTCGAGATCTAATCAAAGGATCCATGCGCGCTCAAAGACGTAAAACAGTTACTTGGGAACTGTTTCAAGCAAATGTGCATTCCCCGCTTTTTTTGGACAGAATAGACAAAACTTTTTTTTTTTCTTTTGATATCTCCGAAATGATGAATCTAATTTTTAGAAATCGGATGGGGAAAAGCACGGAATTCAAAACTTCGGATTCTGAGGAGGAAGAGGCAAAAGAAAGGGAGAAAAAAAAGGAGGAGAAAAAACAGGAAAATGAACGGATAGCAATAGCAGAAACCTGGGATACTATTATATTTGCTCAAGCAATAAGAGGTTCTATGTTAGTAACCCAATCGATTCTTAGAAAATATATTGTATTACCTTCATTGATAATAGCCAAAAACATTGGCCGTATGTTATTATTTCAATTCCCCGAGTGGTACGAGGATTTGAAGGAGTGGAATAGAGAAATGCATGTTAAATGCACCTATAATGGTGTTCAATTATCAGAAACAGAATTTCCGAAAAATTGGTTAACAGACGGTATTCAGATAAAGATCCTATTTCCTTTCTGTCTGAAACCTTGGCGCAGATCTAAACTACGATCCCATCATAAAAATCCAATGAAAAAGAAAGGAAAAAAAGAGAATTTTTGTTTTTTAACAGTCTGGGGAATGGAAGCTGAACAGCCTTTTGGTTCTCCCCGAAAACAACCTTCCTTTTTTGAACCCATTTGTAAAGAACTTGAAAAAAAAATTAGAAAAGTCAAAAAGAAATGTTTTCTAGTTCTAAGAGTTTTAAAAGAAAGAACAAAATGGTTTCTAAAGGTCTCAAAAGAAAAAACAAGATGGGTTATCAAAATAGTTCTATTTATAAAAATAATAATAAAAGAGCTTGCAAAAGTAAATCTAATTCTATTATTTGGATTGAGGGAAGCATATGAATCGAGTGAAAATGCAAATGGAAAAAATTCTATAACTATAATCAGTAATCAGATTATTCATGAATCGTCCATTAGAATTAGATCCATGGATTGGACAAATTATTCACTGACAGCAAAAAAAATGAAAGATATGGCTGATAGAACAAGCACAATCAGAAATCAAATCGAAAGAATCACAAAAGACAAGAAAAAAAGATTCCTAACCCCAAATATAAATAGTAGTCCTAACGAGACAAGTTGTGATGATAAAAGATTAGAATCGCCGAAAAATATTTGGCAGATATTAAAAAGAAGAAGTGCCCGATTAATACGTAAATGGCACTATTTTATGAAATTTTTGATTGAAAGGATATACAGAGATGCCCTTCTATGTATATGTATCGTTAATATTCCCAGGATCAATGCACAACTTTTCTTTGAATCAACAAATAAAATGATTGATATTGATAAATACAGTTACAATGATGAAACAAATCAAAATACAATTCATTTCATTTCGACTATCAAAAAGTCGCTTTATAATATTAGTAATATTAGTAATAAGAATTCACAGATTTTTTGTGATCTATCCTCCTTGTCACAGGCATATGTATTTTACAAATTATCACAAATCCAAGTTATTAACAAGTATCACTTGAGATCCGTACTTCAATATCACGGAACATCTCTTTTTCTGAAGGATAGAATAAAGGATTATTTTGGAACACAAGGAATTTTTCATTCCGAATCAAGGCATAAGAAACTTCGCAATTCTGGAATGAATGAATGGAAAAACTGGTTAAGGGGTCATTATCACTATCAATACGATTTCTCTCAGACTAGATGGTCTAGATTAGTACCGCAAAAATGGCGAAATAGAGTCAATCAAAGTCGTACGGTTCAAAATAAAGACTCAAAAATTTTGGATTCATATGAAAAAGACCAATTAATTCATTACGAGAAACAAAATGTTTATACAGTGGATTCATTACCGAGTCAAAAACAAAAATTGAAAAAACACTACAGATACGATCTTTTATCACATAAATATATGAATTATGAAGATAAGAAGGACTCATATATTTATGGATCACCGTTACAAGTAAACGAGGGCCGGGAGATTCCTTCTAATTACAACACATATAAACTCGAATTATTGTATGTGCTAGGAGGTATAGCTATTAGTGATTATCTAGGAGAAGATTATATTATTGATACGGATAAAAATCCGGATAGAAAATATTTTGATTGGAGAATTCTGCATTTTTGTCTTAGAAAAAAGATCGATATTGAGGCCTGGACCGATATGGATACCGGGGCCAACATTAATAAAAATACTAAGACTGGGACTAATTATTATCAAATAATTGATAAAATTGATAAGAAAGATCTTTTTTATCTCGCGATTCATAAACAAATCAACCCATCCACTCAAAAAAAAACCTTTTTTGACTGGATGGGAATGAATGAAGAAATACTAAAGCGTCCCATATCGAATCTGGAACTTTGGTTCTTCCCAGAATTTGTGTTACTTTATGATACATATAAGATTAAACCGTGGATCATACCAATCAAATTGCTTCTTTTTAATTTTAATGGAAATGAAAACGTTAGTGAAAATAAAAACATCAATGGAAAGCAAAAAAAGAATCTTCGTATATCATCTAATCAAAAAAAATCTCTTGAATTAGAGAATCGAAATCAAGAAGAAAAAGAGCAGCCGGGCCAAGGAGATCTTGGATCAGATGCACAAAACCAAGGGAATCTTGGATCAGATCCACCAAACCAACAAAAAGATGTTGAAGAGTATTATGCGGGATCAGACATTAAAAAACGTAGAAAGAAAAAGCAATTCAAGAGCACCACGGAAGCGGAACTAAATTTCTTCCTGAAAAGATATTTGCTTTTTCAATTGAGATGGAATGATCCTTTGAATCAAAGAATAATGAATAATATCAAGGTATATTGTCTCCTGCTTAGACTGAGAAATCCAAAGGAAATTGCTATATCCTCTATTCAAAGAGGAGAAATGAGTCTGGATGTAATGCTGATTCAGAAGGATCTAACTCTTACAGAATTGATAAAAAAAGGAATATTGAGTATCGAACCAGTTCGTCTGTCTATAAAATGGGATGGACAATTTATTATGTATCAAACCGTAGCTATTTCACTGATCCATAAGAGTAAGCACCAAACTAATCGAAGATGCCTAGAAAAAATAAATGTTGATCATAATGATTTTGATGAATCCATTGCAAGACATGAAAGGGTGGTTGGGACTGTAGACGAAAATCATTATGATTTGCTTGTTCCTGAAAATATTTCATCTCCTAGACATCGTAGAGAATTGAGAATTCTAATTTGTTTAAGTTTAAATTCGGGGAATGTGAATGTTGTGGATAGAAATCCAGTATTTTATAATGGGAACACCGTAAGGAACTGCGGTCCGTTTTTGGATGAGGGCAAGATAGATACAAATCAATTTGATACAAATAAATTCATTAAATTGAAATTTTTTCTTTGGCCCAATTATCGATTAGAAGATTTAGCTTGTATGAATCGCTATTGGTTTGATACCAATAATGGGAGTCGTTTCAGTATGTCAAGGATACATATGTATCCACAATTGAGAATTAGTTGATGGTACATTTACGATATATCACGTGCTATATCTGGTATGGGTAAACAGATGTACACATGCGTTGTGTTATATTACATTCTGGTACATGATACTGATTCAATGACCTATCAATTAGATCTCGGAAAAGAAGGAATCGGCAGAATTTTCTTATCTTAGGTCTAAATTATTCTCTTTTGTGGGTGCAGAAATGTACCATCCTTTTGTATCCATATCCGAATCAAATTGCAAATTTGATTGATTATTGATTAATTGAATTTGATAGAAAAAGTAGTATATGAATAAATCCAGATTATCGTGTATACCAGATTAAAATGACTGGCATTATTATTATTACTGATCAGTAAAATCCATATCTGTAGAAAAGAAACAAAAAGGGGAGAAGAATTCTTTTTATGGTAAAAAATTCATTCATCTCAGTTATTTCGCAAGAAGAAAAAGAAGAAAACAAGGGGTCTGTTGAATTTCAAGTATTCAGTTTCACCAATAAGATACGGAGACTTACTTCACATTTGGAATTGCACAGAAAAGACTATTTATCTCAGAGAGGTCTACGAAAAATTCTGGGAAAACGTCAACGGCTGCTGGCTTATTTGTCAAAGAAAAATAGAGTACGTTATAAAGAATTAATTGGTCGGTTGGATATTCGGGAGCCAAAAACTCGTTAAGTTAATTTGAAGATTCGTTTTGAATTATTTGATTTATTAGATCTTGAATTTTCATGAACTTCGTTTCGTTTTCAGCAATTCATGGAATAATGAATCGGGGAAAAAACATATGACTGTACCAGCTACAAGAAAAGACCTCATGATAGTCAATATGGGTCCTCACCACCCATCAATGCATGGTGTTCTTCGACTTATCGTTACTCTAGATGGTGAAGATGTTATTGACTGTGAACCCATATTGGGTTATTTACACAGAGGTATGGAAAAAATTGCGGAAAACCGAACAATTATACAATATCTGCCTTATGTAACACGTTGGGATTATTTAGCTACTATGTTTACAGAGGCAATAACGGTAAATGCACCAGAACAGTTGGGAAATATTCAAGTACCTAAAAGAGCCAGCTATATCAGAGTAATTATGCTGGAACTGAGTCGTATAGCTTCTCATTTGTTATGGCTTGGCCCTTTTATGGCGGATATCGGTGCGCAGACTCCTTTCTTCTATATTTTCAGAGAGAGAGAATTGATATATGATCTATTCGAAGCTGCCACAGGTATGCGAATGATGCATAATTATTTCCGTATCGGAGGAGTAGCTGCTGATCTACCTCACGGCTGGATAGATAAATGTTTGGATTTCTGTGATTATTTTTTAACAGAGGTTGCTGAATATCAAAAGCTTATTACGCGGAATCCCATTTTTTTGGAACGAGTTGAAGGAGTGGGCATTATTGGTGGAGAGGAAGCAATAAATTGGGGTTTATCAGGACCAATGCTACGAGCTTCCGGAATCCAATGGGATCTTCGTAAAGTTGATCATTATGAGTGTTACGACGAATTTGATTGGGAAGTACAATGGCAAAAAGAAGGAGATTCATTAGCTCGTTATTTAGTCCGAATCAATGAAATGACGGAATCCATAAAAATTATTCAACAAGCTCTGGAAGGAATTCCGGGGGGGCCCTATGAAAATTTAGAAGTCCGGCGCTTTGATAGAGCAAGGGATTCCGAATGGAATGATTTTGAATATCGATTCATTAGTAAAAAACCTTCTCCCACTTTTGAATTGTCGAAACAAGAACTTTATGTGAGAGTGGAGGCCCCAAAGGGGGAATTGGGAATTTTTCTGATAGGAGATCAGAGTGTTTTTCCCTGGAGATGGAAAATTCGTCCACCGGGTTTTATCAATTTGCAAATTCTTCCTCAACTAGTTAAAAGAATGAAATTGGCTGATATTATGACGATACTAGGTAGTATAGATATCATTATGGGAGAAGTTGATCGTTGAAATGATAATTGATACAACAGAAGTACAAGCTATCAATTCTTTTTCCAGATCGGAATCCTTAAAAGAGATCTATGGGCTCATATGGTTGCTTGTCCCTATTTTTACTCCTGTATCGGGAATCATAATAGGGGTGCTAGTAATTGTGTGGTTAGAAAGACAAATATCCGCAGGGGTACAACAACGTATTGGACCTGAATACGCCGGTCCTTTGGGAATTCTTCAAGCTCTAGCAGATGGGACCAAACTACTTTTCAAAGAGGATCTTCTACCATCTCGAGGAGATATTCGTTTATTCAGTATCGGACCATCTATAGCGGTCATATCAATTTTACTAAGTTATTCAGTAATTCCCTTTGGCTATCGCCTTGTTCTAGCCGATCTCAGTATAGGTGTTTTTTTATGGATTGCCATTTCAAGTATTGCTCCTATTGGACTTCTTATGTCAGGATATGGATCGAATAATAAATATTCCTTTTTAGGTGGTCTACGAGCTGCTGCTCAATCGATTAGTTATGAAATACCATTAACTCCATGTGTGTTATCAATATCTCTACGTGCGATTCGTTGGGACATGAACTTTTACCTATTTCTTTCTAGGAAAGAAATTGAATGTATTGAATAGATATCTTCATTTTGTTATTCATCATTCGGGGCGATGAACTAAACCAGATAGTTATATGAGTGAAACAAAACAGCTTATAAATTCGCAGTAAAAAGATTGAGTCTCATTCCCTATGTACAAGAGTTAAGCGGAAGTAAACATAAGCAGTAGAAACTGTTTACCCCAAGATTGGTTGATTAGTCATCATAGTTTGAAGCGGGTGCAAAAGATCAACTGTATGGAGTTTTTACTATTGTATGTATTACCATACCGGGGGTCGAGCAAAAATGAGTGGACGGTTAGGAACACCAAGGTACACAAAGGATTAGTAATGGAGATAATGTAAGTTATCCAAAGAAAGGGATATTTCTGCATAAAAGGAATCCTAATGGGGGCTTTAAGTTGGTAGAAATGATCAAGCAGTACTTCCCCATGATCCCGATCCAGAGTATGCTCCTATCCACTGATTCAAGAAATGACTATCAGGAACGAAGTAATCCTTTATTTATTTTGTTTTTTGCAGTCCCCTTTTCTGAGAAAGAAGAATAGGAACGAAAGAAATGGAATGCAATTGCAATAGGAAAAAAAAAAAAAGAAATCTTTTTTTATTCTTTTTTTCTCTATCCATATTCATACAGATAGCATTTTTATCATGATTCATGAACTAATAACTAATAAAATGTCTAATTCTTTTTCGTAATCGAAAGATATGGGTCGAAATATCTATTGATATAACAAGTATTTTATGGAAGAATTAAGTTATTACTGAACAAAGACAAATTGAAATTCTAAAGGATGAGATTAATTCGGAAGCACTTTTAATTTGTTATTATAGCAGACAGAATTGCATTGGCCTAATTCGGGACTCTCCGATACATCTTTACTCTATCTACCCTACAAACATATCGAGATAATACCGAACCAGTCCTTAGATTTATTTGTGGCCATCGAGGAGCCGTATGAAGCTGAAGTCTCATGTACGGTTCTGCAATAGCGATGGAAACAGTGATGTTATCACCGACTATAATTATCTAACAGTTCAAGTACAGTTGATATAGTTGAGGCGCAGTCAAAATATGGTTTTTGGGGGTGGAATCTGTGGCGTCAACCTATAGGGTTTACGGTTTTTCTAATTTCT